TTTTACAAAACTTCCCTCTTGTATCATCAACCCATCGCCCATTAATACAATCCCAACATTTTTGGATTCCAAATTCAGAGCAATACCTCTAGTCCCTTCTGCAAATTCAACTAATTCACCTGACATTATTTCACCAAGACCTATAATACGAGCAATCCCATCCCCCACTTGAACTACGCGACCGATATTCTCAATCCCTACTTTCCTATTATATTGTTCAATACGTTCGCGGAGAATTTTATTAATTTCGTCGACTCGAAGGGTTGCCATTAGTGTTTCTTGAATCTTTTTTTTTTCGGAAGCAAGGGGAAAAATAATGCCTAAATTCTAAACGAAAGTAGAAGTTCAAGGCCTAATAAATTTAATTATTTCTTCCATTCTATGGCCCCGAGAATGCCAATATTAGCACGAATCGTACGAAAATGTAACTCGGTATTCAAACAACTATTCAGAGTTCCTAGAGCTCCTTGTACGGCTTGTTGGAAAACTCGCTGTCGGACCTGATTCATCGCCCTTTGTTTTTCAAAATAAAGGGTTTCGTTTTTAGACTTTTCTAATTGTTCCAAACTAGTAGAAGTGGCATTAATCAAATTTTCTTTTTCTCGTTCTATCTCAGAGTATCCATTCATTCGATACTCATCTGCCTCTAGTTCGACTTTCTCTAATCGAAGCCTAGCTTTTTCGAGTTGTTCAAGGGTCCCTCTACGTAATTCTTCCGAATTTCGAATAGTACTTAGGATCCTCTGTTTTCGATTATCTAATAAATCTTTTAATGAAAGTGGATTATCTTGCTATTAAGTTTACAACTTTTATGATCTCTTCCCGAACCAAACAAGAATCTTTCGATTCATTTGGCTCTCACGCTCTTTTTTTTTCTTTTTTGCTATGTATTAATTATGGTATGGTTATTTCCATATCTTTTTTTTATATAATGTAATGAGCCTATCCTCTATCCCCTCTTTTCTGTTTGTATTTCAATATACCGAAATTTATATAAAACTAGAAAAATATTAAGAGGACTCTTCCGACTAGATAAAAATTATCATGGTCAGCAAAGTTGTTTCTTTGTTTGCTCTGTTAGTTAATAATTTCAATTTCATTAAGAAAAACTAACTAAATAAAAGGAAAATGCAAATTGATAGAATTCCTTTTTTTCTTCAAATCCAATCCAAAAAATTTTTCTTTTTTTTATACATAGGTCGTCGATTCGGCATTGAAAAAAGGGCAGGGCGCCCCTCTAGTATAGTAAATAGTTCAAACCATTTTATCGATATGAGTGTTCTATATCAGATAAATTCTACACTAGCTATTTCCCGTTTAAAGCATTTCGATACTAATACTAATATAGTTGTAGAAAGAGTACCCCTTTTGCCTGGACTTCAAGCAGTTTAGCTTTAACCGTGTTAATGGTCTCGTATTATTGGTCTATAGAGAATCAAAGTAAATTTCCCAATTAGTCGCGAAATGCTATGGTTCTTCCATATGATTTCTGAAGTTATTCAGAAGTAATTCGTCGAGATCGTGCACCTTTTTTTAGTTATCCTAAAATAAAAAACATTCTAAAGTGCAGCCGGATGGATCCAATCTATTCTTGAAATAAACAACTCGCACACACTCCCTTTCCAAAAAAAATCAATACACCAACCACTATAGTTAGATTTATTAGATTTGTTGCTAAAATATCGGTATTAAGCCCGAAACTCCCCGCGAATGGCCAGTGAGCTAAAAAAACGAAAAAATAGGTTACATTTTTCATATGCTCTCCTCTTATAGATAGGACGAATAAAGAAGAAAGTTTTTCGATCACTTACACTTACTTTGCTCGCCCTTTTTTGATCAGTTTTTTTAATGCAATTTTTTTTTTAATGCAAATAGATTCAATCTAATAATTTCTTTTAGATTAAGTCTTAGGTGTCGTTTGACCTGTGAAAGATTTCCTTTGTTGAAATGCTCCCAAAATTCCTAAAATAAAAGGAAAAAGACTTTCCACTGTCCTAAACTAAGGACGGGAAGGAAGAGGGCAAGCATATCCTCTAAATTGATCATGCTCAAATCAGCCCTTCCTGGGGTTCCCGGGGTCTGTCCCGATAAATAAAGAATTCCCGGAATAATATAATAAATAGGATTAAATTATTAATATACTTGGAATTATAGAAGCACTATTTATTTACTAAAAAAAGAAAAAAGTATCTAACCTAAAGGACTCATTTTCTTTTTTAGGATTAAACAAAAGGGTTCGCAAATAAAAGGGCTAGTGCCACAACCAGTCCATAAATTGTTAAAGCTTCCATAAAAGCTAGACTAAGCAATAAAGTACCTCGTATTTTCCCTTCTGCTTCTGGCTGTCTCGCAATACCTTCTACAGCTTGTCCTGCAGCAGTACCTTGACCAACTCCAGGCCCAATAGAAGCAAGCCCTACGGCCAATCCAGCAGCAATAACGGAAGCAGCAGCAATTAGTGGATTCATGGTGAGTTCCTCGTGTAAAAAAAACAAATGGTTAAGGATACAATCAACCAAGAAATTATTACTTATAACTTCTAAGCTCTATTGGGTAGAAGTAACTAAAAAGTACAAATTGAAATGATAATCTAAATCGTCCGAACTACTTCGAGATCTCGTTTTTAGTTTCTAATCATTAGAAGTTTGTGTAAATCCATAAGATTCTTATTATTCCATTTCTCTTTCTTTCCAACCAACCACTTTTTCATTCCATCCTTTTTTTTACTCTTCGATATCTTTGAGTTCCCATTTTTTCCCCTTCATCTAATCCATAATAAAAGACGAAATACAAGATCCATAATAAAAGACGAAATACAGGAAGAACCCCTATGGAAATCGAACTAACCCAAATCCAATAGGAATCAAATCAAGATATACAATTGCTAACAAAATGCTGGATAGAAGTGGATATGGAATCCAATTCCATATAGAAGGGAATTCTATATATCGGATTAGATAATGAATCTAACTTAGGAAGAAAAAAAATCCCATATACATATGTTTGTTCTATTTTGTTTGCGTATTTTCTCATTTTCTATTGAATCCGATTCCAAAATCATTCCTTAGAAAGCCGCATAAAAGATGGCAGTCTTATAGACATTAAGGATATAGATCTAACCTGATTCCGCCCCCTTGAATGCATATATACTTTAACAATTCCGTAATAAAGTCTAGTCTATTTTCTCTCCTACAACTCTAGGTTGTATATTCATACACATTTCGAACTATTTAGTTTTCCAACCAGAAGGATTATCTGGAACCATGCATGAATTGGGCTAAGCTAAAAAAAGACTATTTCGAAAACTAGTCAATTCAATGATGACCTTCCATGGATTCACCTATATAGGCTGCCGCTAACGTTGCAAAAATAAGAGCTTGAATACCGCTTGTAAATAATCCAAGAAACATGACCGGTATGGGGACTATTAAGGGGACTAAAGAAACAAGAACAACAACGACTAATTCATCCGCCAATATATTTCCGAAAAGTCGAAAACTAAGCGATAATGGTTTTGTGAAATCTTCTAGGATGTTAATTGGTAAAAGGATTGGGGTTGGTTTAATATATTTCTCGAAATAACTCAATCCTTTTTTGCTAAGACCCGCATAAAAATATGCCGCTGATGTGAGTAAAGCTAAAGCAACAGTAGTATTTATATCATTCGTGGGCGCTGCTAATTCTCCATGGGGTAACTCTATAATTTTCCAAGGTAAAAGAGCACCCGACCAATTCGAAACAAAAATAAAAAGGAACATAGTTCCAATAAAGGGAACCCAAGGACCATATTCTTCTCCAATCTGAGTTTTGCTCAAGTCTCGAATAAACTCAAGGACATATTCGAAGAAATTCTGACCGTCGGTCGGGATAGTTTGTGGATTCTGAACAGCTATGATAACTGAGCCTAGCAAGATAGTAATTACGACCCAAGAAGTGATGAGTACTTGAGCATGAATTTGGAAACCTCCTATTTGCCAATAGAAGTGTTGGCCTACTTCTACACCCGATATATCGTATAACCCTTTGAGTGTTTTAATGGAACATGGTGTAATATTCATATTGTCCTCTGATAAAAATGGAACTTCAAAAAAGGAATTCTTTTGATTCAACCATCTCTTTCTCAACTCAGCAACTTGAAGTATTAATCTTATATTTTGGATACCAAGAAATCATATCAGATCATAATATATAGCAATACCCTCTAATATATATCAATATTTCTTCTTTTATCTATGCAAAACAAAAAAGAATAGTAACTGATCCCATAAATCCACGGAGTTGCTCAAGAATTAACTATTCTTCTTAATTCTTCTTAATCTTAATCAACGATTTCTTATATGGAGAGAACGGCCTTCACAAATTGCAAATACTAATTTGTTAAGAATCAATCGAATTGAAGTCATAGTGTCATCGTTGGCAGGAATCGATATATTCGCGAGATCTGGGTCACAATTTGTATCGACTAAAGAAATAGTAGGAATCCCCAAAATGTCACATTCCCGAAGAGCTATATACTCTTTTTGCTGATCAAGGACGATCACAATGTCAGGCAACCTCGTCATATATTTGATCCCGCCGAGATATCTTTGCAAGGTAGATAATTTTCTCTTTAAGATTGCCACATCTCTTTTTGGGAGATGGTGGAATTTTCCCGTCTTTTCTTCTGCTCTTAAGTCTCTAAATTGAGAAAGTCTAGTTTTGGTAATCGACCAATTCGTTAACATACCACTGAACCACTTTTTATTAACATAATGACAACGAGACCTTATTGCAGCTGATGCTACTAAATCCGCTGCTCTTTTTTTGGTACCAATAATTAAGAAGCTTTTTCCCTGACTTGCTGCATCAAAAACTAAATCACAAGCTTCTGATAAAAAACGAGCCGTTCTAGCGAGATTTGTAATATGAGTACCTTTCCGCTTTGCCGAGATGTAAGGTGCCATTTTAGGATTCCATTTCTTAATACCATGACCAAAATGAACTCCCGCTTCTATCATCTCTTTCAAATTGATATTCCAATATCTTCTTGTCATTTTTTCCACACTTCCTTTTTTTTGTCTTACCGTTACGGAATTGATTTCTTTTTGAAGATTAAGAAAGAGCCGAAATAGCTTGAAATAAATAATAATTGTTTCGATGGAACCTTCTACACTGACTTCTTTTACTTATTAAAATTCAAATATTAAAATACAGTTAAAATACAAAATCTAAAATCAGACCTATTAGCATTCTAAGGTCAAAAGTCTAGTTTAAATTAAACTAAAAAAAATAAGGTTATGTATCCTTAAATCGTATAAATGGGGGTAAATCGGGGTTCTGATGTCTCAGAGAAATTGTTTGTTACATTAGAATCAGAAGAAACTAATTCTGTATGGAGAAACAAAATATCTCTCATTTCCGATGCGAATAGATTTTTTTTTTGAATTTCGAAATAAAGGTTCTTGTCTTGTGGGGAACCATGCACAAATTTTTGGAATCCGGTACCAACAGGTATAATCCCCCCCAGAACTACGTTTTCTTTCAGGCCTTTCAACCAATCAATACGACCTCGTAGGGCAGCTTTTGCTAAAACTCGAGCAGTTTCTTGAAAACTTGCTTCAGATATGAAACTTTGGGTATTCAGGGAAGCCCTTGTTATTCCTAATAAGATTGCCCGATAATAGATCGATTCATCCAAAGCCCGCCCTACTCGTTCTGCTCGCAATAGTCCTATTAATTCCCCTGGTAAAAAAACATTAGACATTCCATCTTCGGAAACCCGTACTTTTGATGTTACTTGGCGTATAATAATCTCTATATGTCTATTATGGATCTGTACCCCTTGGGATCTATAAACCTTTTGGATCTTATTAACCAAAGAGATACGACTTTGAGCTATGGTTAGCTCAGCTCCAATCAAGAATCCCCAGGGAACCCCAAGAATTCTTGGTATACGGTCATTCCAATCCTCAATTCTCCTTTCGAGATTCGGCGATAGTGAATCAATTGAACGCGCTTCGAAGATTTGTTCTACTTTTGGAAGACCCTGCGTTATATCACTAGATCTCGATTTTTCATATATAAAGGTAACTAACCTATCTCCTTTGTAAAGTGTTTTTCCATAATGACCGTGAACAGTTGCTCCTATAGTGGCCAAATAAGGTTTAGCTGCTCTTATAACAAAAGAGTCCATATTAACAATGAAAATTTGACCAGATTTTTTTATGTGCGATTTAAATAGACATACATTTTCGCAAATAAATTGTCCAAGGCGAATTATTGCCAATGTCTCTTCCCACGAGTTATGATGGAGAAAGTGCCAATTCAAATAGAATGGATCCAACACGATGTTACTGTCGAAATTGGAAATCCTTTTATTTTCATCTATTAAAGAGTATTTAAGTCCTTGAAGTACTTGGAAGATTTGTTTCAAATTGTCAAGGAACAAGTATTTTTTTAACAAGATCTGATTATGCGTTAATAAATAGTAAGATGAAGAAAAATTCGATATACTAGGTACAATAACGCCTAAGAGCCCAAAAATATCTCGAATAGGAATTCTAGGATTCGATTCTTTTGCCGCATTGGGATATTTCGAATTCTTGAATAAACCAATTCGCGAAGAGTTGGATGCCGACAAAATCATCAAAGACGGGTATTCTTTATTTCGATTCAATAAGGTGCCAATAGTTTCTTGATGTTGGCTAAGTGATTGAATCTTCGCCTTGGAATTGGTATTGTTCCGATCTAAACTATTATTGGGAATGGGCCCTGCACTTGTCATATGATACCTTCTTCGTGTATACGAAATAGTGGACTTGACTAACTCAATTCTTAGGAACTCGCGAATCAGATCATTTGTTTTTACCTCAACAAGGGAAGCACGAGCCCCCTCTTTTTCTTCTTGTTTCCAATTCACTACTAAGCAAGTTCGAACGAATTGACTATTCGTGTGATAAATTCTTTGAGTTAACTTGCTATTTTCATGAGAAATAAAATTGACAAGTCGAAGTTGGAGATTATCCTCTTCTTGCAGGAGATCTTGCGGGAAAAGTTTTGCGAAATTTCTCCCTTCGTTTATTTCATATGCGACTGCAGGTCGAACCGAAACAAAATATTTTTCCTTGCTTTTGAGAATTTTTTTCCGTTGAACATAAACCCAATTTTTCCTTTTTTTTGATTCTTTAAAATCTTTTTTTTCTCTTTCTGGTGGTATCAAACTGCCACCTAATATCTTATCCGCCTCTTCAAGAAAATGAATATCTCCGGAAAAAATTTGGAGTTCCGTATGGCTTTTTTTTCTCTTCACTCGGACCAATCCACCTAGTCGACTTCTTGTATTTTTTGTGAGTTGTGTATCCACTCCTATAATACTATTGTCAAGTACCTTTAGCGATGAGGATCTCGGCAAGATATGCAGTTCTTGAAGAATGAAAAAAAACCGCTCTATTTCTTTTTGGTATTTTAGACTCAATTCTTTTGTTCCCCGATGCTCAATAAAACCCTCTTTTTTTAACATGGAATCTTCCTCTGGGCTCCCATATTCGTCCTCTGAGTCTTCCTCTGAGTCTTCCTCTGAGTCTTCTTCTAAAGTCCCATATTCGTTCTCTGATTCATCTTCAGGGCTCCCATATTCTTCTTCTGAGTCTTCCTCTAGAGTTCCATATTCGTCCTCTCGGGTGTTATATTCGTTCTCTGAGCTCCCGTATTGTTCTTCTGAGTCTTTCTCTAGAGTCCTATATTCGTCCTCTAGGATCCCATATTCAGCTTCTAGGGTTTCATATTCGTTCTCTAGAGTCCTATATTCGTCTTCTAGGATTTCATATCTGTCCTCTCGGGTTCTATATTCGTTCTCTGGGCTCTCATATCCGTTCTCTGAGTCTTCCTCTCGAGTCTTATACTCTTCCTCTCGGGTCCGATATTCTTCCTCTAGGGTCCTATATCTAAATTTAACAATTCCAGAACCCTTTTTATCCTTTCTGTATCGTGGATCGTCAAAATAAGCAAAAATCGTATTTCTACGTAAAACACCCATAAAGGGTATTTCAATCGAAATCCCCAAAGAAGATATTAGCTCTTTTTCTTGTTCTTGATGATATTGTAATGGAATGACGAACCTATTTCTTCGCTTTTTCGCCAACAAATCCGAATTATCTTGAAGAATAGAAGGATAGATAAAATTCCAATGACTGTTGGACACGATTCGATTTGGCGTTAAATAATCAAGAATTTCCCTATCTTTTTTACCAAAAGTATCCAACAGTCTATGGCTTACTTGATCATTAACCATTGAGAGGTCAAAGATATATCTTCCGTCAACAGAAAAAGAATAAGTATTCATTTGATCTTGATCCTTGTGGAGCGAAAAAGATGCTATACTAGATTCACACATACTTACTGACAATATCCATAAATGGCTTGTTTTTGGTAATCGACGAAGATTACCATATTGATATTCGGGCGCATGGTAAACATCAGTACTCCAGTGCATTTCCCCGTCTGATTCGGAATAAATATGCTTTTGTACCTTTTCTTTAAAATGCAAAGTGGATGTTCCGGCACGAATCTCCGCAATTACTTGTTCGGATTCTACATATTGATCATTTTGCACTAGAATCAAGCTTTTTGACGGAATATTCACACTATGTAGAATAGCCTGACTCTGAATAGTTACATGCAAGTCTATATAGCATAGAAAAGCAGGCTGCCCATGACGGGTACGTGTGGGGTGAACCAAATCCTCATTGAATTGGATTTTTCCATTCGAGGGGGATCGTACAAGGTCGGCAGTGCCCCCCGTGAATACTCCACCTGTATGAAAAGTTCTTAATGTTAGTTGAGTCCCGGGCTCCCCAATTGATTGACCCGCAATAATACCTACAGCTTCCCCCAATTCGACCAGATCGCCATGAGTGGGACTCCGCCCATAACATAATTGACAGATCCAAGATGTGCTCCGGCAAGTAAAAGGAGTTCTAATATATATTGGTTGTGCTCGAAACGGTTGTGCTCGAAAGGCTGTTATGAATCGATTGACTAATCCAATTCCAATATCTTGATTTCGAGCAGCAATGCATCGTAAACCGATATATATATCGTCTGCTAATACACGACCAATTAGTGTTTGGACAAAAAGTTTTTCCGTCATCCCCTTTTGAGGACTCACAGAAATACCTCGTATAGTACCACAATCTCTTCTACGCACAATAATATGTTGAACTACTTCAACAAGTCTACGTGTAAGATATCCAGCATCCGCTGTTCGTACAGCAGTATCTACAACTCCTTTGCGGGCTCCGTAGCAGGAAATTATATATTCTGTCAAAGAAAGTCCCTCGCGTAAATTGCTTTGAATAGGTAAATCAATCATTTGTCCTTGAGGATCCGCCATTAACCCTCTCATACCTACTAATTGGTGTACCTGGGATGCATTTCCTCTGGCTCCTGAAAAAGACATTAGATAGACTGGATTAGAAGGATCCGTTATCCGAAAATTCGAATTCATTTCTTGTTTCAAATATTCACTTGTAGCATACCATATCTCAACAGATTGGCGTAATTTTTCTACCGCGTGTACAGCCCCATAATAATAGTGTTTCTCCAAAAGAAAACTCTGCTGTTCCGCGTCTTGGACTAACCACCCTTTAGAGGGTATTGTTAAAAGATCTTCAATTCCTAAAGAAATCGATGTAGTAGTGGCTTGATGGAAGCCCAGAGTCTTTATTTGATCCAGTATATGGGATGTATATCCCATTCCGAAATGATCTATTAATCTGCTAATAAGTCGTTTCATAGCAGTTCCGTCTATCTCTTTATTATGAAAGACCAGGTTGGCCCGTTCCGCCATACATAAGTACCCCCCTTTTTTGGCTGAGTAGGATTCGACAATTGCTGAGTAGGATTCGACAATGGGCCTGAGTCAGTGATTCGAAAACTTAATTTACCCCCTTTCCTCATGGATTTGGGCGGCAAAAAAGATGGTACTAGCGAAATCGGAATGCCCCCCGAAAAGGGCATCACCGAATCTAACTTCCTTGTTTAGATAGTGTATGAATAGGCTCGACTAAATCCGTGTATGGCTTCCTCTATTTCTCTATAAAAAGAAATATGACCAAGAGTAGTTCGAATGTATATAGAACGGGTTTCTTTTTTTCTATTTCCCACTATTAGATAGTGGGCATAAATCTCATGATAAGTCCCAAAAGATTCATATTGAACTTCAATCGGAACTTCTGTTGACCCAATGACGCGTTGATCTAGTTTCCATCGAAGCCACAAGGGACTGTTTAAACCAATTCGTTTCTGTCTATAAGCTCCCAGTGCATCATAGGAACTAGAAAAATGGGGTTCTTTATTCTTCGTATACTTATAATAATTATTCTTATTGTAATTTCCTTTTTTATTTGGAGAGTTTCCGCAACTATTATATCTGTTTGCACAAATACCGCGACGGCTTCCAATCGTTAATACATAAAGTCCGATAAGCATGTCTTGGGTTGGCACGCAAATAGGATCTCCAATAGCGGGAGACAGGAGATTCATATGAGAAAACATAAGTAAACGGGCTTCCGCCTGAGCTTCCAAGGATAAAGGTAGATGAACAGCCATTTGATCCCCATCAAAGTCCGCATTGAAACCCTTACACACTAATGGATGTAAACAAATAGTACGCCCCTCCACTAAACTGGGTTGGAAGGCCTGTATGCCTAATCTATGCAGGGTAGGTGCTCTGTTCAACAGTACAGGATGCCCCCGCATAACTTCTTGAAGTATTTCCCATACAATGGGTTCCTTTTCCCAAATTTTCCTTTTAGCAATCCTGACATTAGAAGTAGCACGTTTCGTGATTAAATCGCGAATTACAAATAGCTGAAAAAGCTTTATTGCTATCTCTAGAGGTAATCCACATTGATGTAATGAAAGCGAAGGACCCACAACAATGACAGAACGACCCGAGTAATCGACCCGTTTCCCAAGCAGAGTCTCGCGAAACCTTCCCTCTTTACCCTCAATTACATCTGAAAGTGACTTGTATACTTTATTGTGACCATTCCGCGTCAGTTGCCCGCGGGACCCGCTATCAAGAAGTGTATCCACAGCTTCTTGTACCAATTTTTCCTGGCACATTACTAAATCTCCTGGCGCTAATTCACTTCTTTTTAATAGATAGGCAAGGTTGTTATTCCGACGGATAACTCTCTTATAAAGTTCATTAATATCCGAAGTCACTACTTTATCCCCAGACCTATAAACAATGGGTCTCAATTCGGGAGGAAGAACCGGTAATAAGCACAAAACCATCCATTCTGGTTCTACATTTGTTTGAATAAAATGTTTCGCCAATTGCATGCGTCTAATCAAAAAAACTTTTCTTATTCCTCTTTTTCTATCTTCCCATTCATCTCCACTATACCCCTCGTCTTCTAATTCCTTCCATTCAACCAACGAATTCTCTATAATGATTCGCAAATCCAAATCCGCCAATTGTTCTCTAATAGCACCTGCTCCTGTCGCAATTTCCCGATTTCGAAATGTTGCAAAGCCTGGGGTAGAAAAAAAAGGGGAAATGCTATAGTTACAGGATGAAATTTCATCTTCGAATAAACCTCGTAATCGTAAGAAAGTAGGTTTTTTAGCGCTGGGCCTAGCAAAAGAGAAATTGCTGTATACTAAGCCCTCCAATTTCTTAAGCGGTTTATCTAAAAGATTCGCGATATAACTAGGAAGACCTTTCAAATACCATACATGAGTCACTGGACATGCCAGTTTGATGTATCCCATTTGATATCTTCGTATCCGAGAATCAACAAATTCTACCCCGCATTTTTGGCAAAATCTTTCATCTTCGTTTTCAGCTACGTTCGCTCGAGAATTTCCACAAGCACAAATTCCGCTTTTTATGGGTCCAAAGATTCTTTCGCAAAACAATCCATCTTTTTCTGGTTTATCGGTTTTATAATGAAAAGTGGAGGGTCTTGTGACTTCGCCAACGACTTCCCCATTAGGTAAGATTTTGTTAGCCCAAGCCTTTATTTGTTGAGGGGAAACGAGTCCAATTTGAAGTTGTTTATGTTTATATTGGTCAATCATAAAATAGAAATAAGAAAAGAATTTTATTTATGCCGATCAAACATCCTCCCTATTTACCTGAAAATTCTTCTCAGACACAAGGAAATGGTTCAGTTCTAGAGCCAAAGATCGTAGTTCTCGAACGAGCACTCGAAAAGATTCTGGAGGATCCTCGTGATTAGGCACTCTTTTTCCCCAGATCGTAGCATTAAGTATTTCTTGGCGAGCTATAAGATGATCAGATTTATAAGTAAGTATTTCTTGTAAAATATGAGCAACACCAAATCCTTCTAAAGCCCAAACTTCCATTTCTCCTACTCGTTGTCCCCCTTGCTTGGCTCTTCCTCGAACGGGTTGTTGGGTAACAAGCGAGTACGGCCCAGTAGAACGTCCATGGATTTTCTCATCAACTTGATGAATTAATTTTAAGATATAGGACTTCCCTATTAGAACAGGTTGTTCGAAAGGATCTCCTGTTCTTCCATCAAATATTCTGCTTTTTCCCGGGTACTCGGGTTCAAATACCCATGGATTTTTTGTTTGTTTACTGGCTTCATATAATTCCGAAAACACAAGTTTTCTTGAAGCTTCTTGCTCATATCTCTCATCAAAGGGTGCTATTCTATAATGTTTCTTTAGCAGATCCCCTGCTAATCCGAGCGAGCTCTCAAATATTTGTCCCACATTCATTCGTGAGGGTACTCCTAAGGGATTGAAGACCATATCAACAGGCGTTCCATCTTGCAAATAGGGCATATCTTGCCTAGGCAAAATTTTGGAAATGATCCCCTTATTCCCGTGTCTTCCGGCTACTTTATCCCCAACTTTAATTTCACGTTTCTGTAAAATATATACACGAATCATTATGTCGAGGGGATCCCTCTGGATCCATTTCACATCGATAACGCGCCCTCTTCCACCTATAGGTAGTTTGAGAGAAGTTTCTTTTGAAGTGGATACCTCAAGACCAAAAATGGCCCGTAATAACCCAGCTTCCGCGATATACGACGATTCACTCGCTATCTGAGGCGTTAATTTACCTACTAAAATATCGCCAGTTTCTACCCAGGATCCCAACCTCACAACTCCATTTCTATCCAAATTGCGGAGTAAATGTTCTTCTAGATGTGGTATTTCTTTAGTGATTTTTTCAGCAGAGCCTTGGCTTGTTGTATCCGTCTGAATTTCATATTTTCGGATGTGAAAAGAGGTATAAATATCTTCACATACCAAACGTTCGCTAATTAGTACTGCGTCTTCAAAATTGTAACCCTCCCACGGCATATAAGCTACTAAAATGTTTTTTCCTAAAGCAAGTTCCCCGCCAACTGTAGCTGCTCCCTCCGCTAAAATTTGCCCTTTTTTAATGGATTTACCACGCGTAACCTGAGGTTTTTGGTGCATACAAGTATTTTTGTTAGAACGCTGATGGGCAACTAAAGGAATACTTATAATCTTCCCACTACTTGATAAAAGGATCTTGTGACTTTCACTAGAAATGATCTTTCCCTCGCGTTCGGCTATAACGGAAACCCTAGAATCTAGAGCTGTTTGGCGTTCCAATCCAGTTCCAACAATGCACTTCTCGGACCGAGAAAGTGGAACTGCTTGGCGCTGCATATTAGAACTCATTAAAGCCCGATTTGCATCATTATGCTCAATAAAAGGAATAAGAGAACCTCCAATAGAAAAATATTGGAAAGGAAAAATACTTCTAACATGAATCTGTTCCCATGCAATAGTCAGGAATTCTTGACGGTATCTAGCTGGAACAACCTGGTCTTCCTGAATACCCTGATTCAAGGATAAAGAATTTCCTGCTGCTATCATATAATATTCATCTCTATTTGGTGATAAATAAACCACCTGTCTCTCTTTTTTTTCTTTTGCTTTCTCCGATATTTCATAAAACGGACTCTCTATAGATCCCCACCAGTGATCAATTCTGGCATGAATTGCTAAGGATCCAGTAAGTCCAACATTGATTCCTTCGGACGTGTCAATTGGACAAATACGCCCATAATGGCTCGGATGAATATCTCGGCTCCAAAAACTCGCAGTTCTCCCCGTTAATCCCCGACGACCCAAACAACACACTTTTCGCCCATGAACCGTTTTTGTCAATGGATTGGTTTGATCAAAAACTTGAGATAAGGGGTATGTCCCAAAAAAGGTCTCATAAGTTGTTATTAATAAAATCGAAGTTGAAGTTGGAGTTACCAAAGTTTGTGGAGTCGGTTTCGATTGACGTATGAATACTCTACGGATAGTTTTTTGAACCGCATGTTGTAAACGGCCAAGAGCCAGTCCGAATTGATCTTGTAATAGATCCGCAACCGAACGAATACGTTTATTTTTCAAGTGATTCATATCGTCATCGTCAAGTATACCCGTTTCAAATTTCATTCCAATCAAATGATCCGTAGCAGTCAATACATCTCGTGGTAACAAGAATGTATTGTTCTGAGGTATATCAAGATTCAGTCTACGATTCATATTTCGTCGACCAACTCTTCCTAATTCACATTTTTGTTGAAAAAATTTCTTTTGTAATTCCTCACATAAGGACCCCGAAAATACCAGGTCCCCACCTACACAAGCAAATTGTTGATAAAACTCCAAAATAGCTTTTTCTTTTGACTCAATCCTCTTCTTCTCCTTAGCATTCAGGAAAGACAAAAAAATTTCGGGGTAGGAAACATTATCTAAAATTTCTCTTAGATTCAAACCCATAGCTGATAATAGAACTAAAATAGATATCTTTTGTTTTCTACTCACGCGAGCCCATATCCTTTCTTTTTTATCAATTGCTAATTCCGATCTTCCTCCCCAATCTGATATTATAGTCCCAGTGTATATAGAAATTCCCTTGTGGTCTAATTCCGAGCGGTAGTAAATACCAGGACTTAGCAATATTTGATTGATCACAATTCGGTATATTCCATTTATTATAAAGGTTCCTAAGGAATTCATTATAGGAATGTTTCCAATAGAAATGGTTTGCTTTTGCACATCGAAACCAAAAATTAATCGCGCAGGTACATAGAATTCAGAAGAATAGGTGAGTGATTCATACACAGCATCCCTTTCTTTTATCGCGGGCTCTAGCAATTGATACCCTTTCGCAAATAATTGAAATGCAATTTCGTGATCTGGATCTTTAATTGTTGGAAACTTCTCAAGTTCTTCTGCCAAGCCTTGATTAATGAACCTACAAAATCCCTCGAATTGTACCTGACTAAATCCAGGTATTGTGGACATTCCCTCATTTCCATTCCGGAGCATCTTAATCTTAAGTTTCCTATTTATCGAAGAAAAATTCCATTATCAGCTCACTCTTCATCAATCCCTACGGATCAATCTAGCAATCATGGAATCTATATTCCGTTTACTGAATCACATGAAATTCTAGGGAACTCCACATACATATTTCATATATGTATTTCATACATATGAATCGAGACAATTTTGACGAAAGTTCGAATTTGGCAGGAGTACAAATGGAATGAAAATGAATTGATAAAACAGTCCTAGAAAAAAATTCTTCCACTTAAACTTTACTTTACAATATTCTAATCAGATTGGATAGGAAAGATTTCTCGTTTTATCCCCTTTCATAGAAAGGGAAAAATCATAATAATTTATAAGCACTAGAAAGTTTGACTTTAGTTCGATTTAGAATAGCACACTTAGTTTAATTTTCAAAAAGAATTTGAAGGTTCTTTTTTGTTTCGTATCGTAGTAGTAGAATTGCTGGAAAATAAAGGATTTCGTTGTAAAATCCTAAAATTCCTAAAAGAAACTACTTATCTTTATTTTTTAAGTACTTACCAATCTAGTTATCCACCTATCCACATATCCTTTCTTTTATTGTAATTTCACTTGGATGGCCCAAAAAGGCCGGGCCATAATCTATATCAGAGCCAATTTCCTCTTTTTTTTTATTTAAGATATTTAATGCAATGAAAAATTAAAGCACGATTCTCCCTAGGAATATGTACATAAGGGGGATCCATATATAATAATCCTGTTCGGATCTGAAGTTTACCTATATACAGATTAGGAAAACATTTATTCTATTTTATTATGCCATTAAAAGGAATGGGGAAAAGAATATCAGCCATTGACTACTGCAATTCAAAAAATAAAAAGAAAATTCTAGTTAATGGTTCCAATTTGTTCTGAATTTTACAGCCTGTGACTGGAAATTCACTTTTTTTCCTTTGTCATCTCGATAGAATAGAAAGAAAAGGGAAGTTTTCCAGTGTTAGCAATGTGTCTTTTAAGATAGAATCCGTCGAGGAGAATAAGCGAAACAGAACCCAAAAAAGCAGAAATCGATTTTTTGAAAAATATTGGAAAAAAAGAAAAATATTGGAAAAAAAGTAAGTAGAATTTTATTCAAAATAAAATAAAGGGCTTTTTAGTATAGTAAGAAAATGTGAATGAATACTTGTTCTTTTCTCGATTTTAGATCGGATTTTTTGGCGGCATGGCCAAGCGGTAAGGCAGGGGACTGCAAATCCTTTATCCCCAGTTCAAATCTGGGTGCCGCCTGATCAAGAAAATACTTAGGATTATAGTCCTGATCAAACTCGACAAATTCGTGCCCCTACCCATAAGTTGGGGCAGGGGAGTAACTAGGTCTGGCGATACTAGATTTTGAGAATTCATACCATAGTTCTATCCTGAAACTCGGGTTTGTTTTGGCAGCAGTGGCCCAAAGGGCTACCAATAGGGATAAGGTAGCGTTTCCTTCTTCTTTTTTTAATTTGAATTTATTCGATTCGGGAATTTAAAACTACGAGGCTAAGATGTCAGAAATCCTTGTATCCAAAGGGCCCTAAGGGGCATTCTTTTTTCAATCTAAGATTAAAGGAGGGAGTTCGCGAAGAAATATCAACACTTCTTAATTATCAGACATTTTTTTATCGTACATCTTATGCTACCTACATACACTAAAGTAAAGGCTACTGATTCTGTCGAGAATCAGATTGAATAGGCTGATCAAAAATCAATTTCGGAGTTGTGGATAAGGTTTTCTCACTCTTTCATAGAAAGATAGAAAGCAGGGCAGTAGGGTTTAGGTCAAAAAAATAAACAGGGGTAAGGTAGGTATTCAATAAATATTTAGCTATCCTAATTTTATGATATATTCCGCCGTCCTTTGCTTATAAAGGGGTGGTAACAAAAGGAAGAAAAAATCTCTCTATTCCCGCGTCTTCTACTCAGAACACCCCCTATACTCTTTTTAGAGAAAGAGCTATGTATCATATTTATACTTAATACTCTCCAATTCTACTAAAAATCATATAAGAATTTGTTAGGAGTAAATTGCTTTAACTGATTCTTCCATAGTCTTAAGGCAGAATGGCCTTTTGACTCTCTACCCTTGATTCCACTATGATTATTGATCAATAGTAGAATAATTCCTTTATAGAAATAGGAGACATAATTTACATGGATATAGTAAGTCTCGCTTGGGCTGGTTTAATGGTAGTCTTTACGTTTTCTCTTTCGCTAGTAGTATGGGGGAGAAGTGGACTCTAGGGATACTACTAATTGAGTAGTAGAATTGTAGTCTCCACTCTTTTCTTTAATTGATTGTTTTGCATTAATCATTTTGCCAAACTTTTTTCTCTATTTCTTTAGTTTTGTTTCACTCTTTTAAGAAAGAGTTTCTTAAAAGAGTCATTCTATTCTACTATAAATAGAAAATAGAATAGAAAGAGCGATTATAGTAATTCAGAATTTCTACTAGAAGTAACGAGTCAAAATAAAGTTCTATACATAACTATACATAAGAAAATTAGACTTTCTTACACGAAGCTATTCATAACATATCGAACATTTTCCATTTAGACTCTTTTCTTATTCTTAGGATAAATTTTATGTTCTTTTTTTTTTTGTTTTGAAGGACCCCGCGTGAAGCATCTCGAGGCATTTTTAAGCATGAAAGATTCGCAGGTTTTTCCTTTTACTTTTTTTCTTTTATTATAGTCTATTCTCGTATTATTTTTCTCCCCCTCCATGGATTTTTTCAACGAAGAATTGTCTTCGATTTTTTTGATTTTTACTGAATTTCAATTAAGTGGATGCAGTGAAAAAAAAAAAAAGTTGAATTAGACTGCTATTTCAATATACTAATTTATTCTATGTAGATTTAAGATAATATAATAGAAGGAATCCAAAGTGTGGTAGAAAAAACTACATATAGTTTTTTCTACCACACTTTATGATTCCAACCGGATCCTTTCATTTAAGACTTTTTTATTTTAATCCCTTTTTCATTTTTTGAATGATTAATTGGAATTCCAATTAATCATTTTGGCTGGCCGTTTTTACATAAAGAATAAGTAAAAACCCAGTAGGAACTAGAATGAACAATGTAGTAGCAATAAATGCGAGAATATTGACTTCCATAACTTCTCTATTCTTTTTTTCACAATAACTCGGGATGTAATCCCATGGAGAGGAAAAAGGGGTATCCTGTAAATTCAAGGGGAGGACTTGCATTCTGATAATACTGAATCAATTCAATATTATGAATATCGGATCTATCAAATCAATTCACGGTTGATAGTGGAATAATATAACATAGGAAAAACCCTTATCCATACTAAGACCAAAATAGGTTTTTTGATTGGATTCGGAACCCCCTCTATTTTTCATCCTTTTCCACTTTTGCTTTTCTATATGTATAACCCAGAATCTTTCTTATCTTATATTAGCTAATTTCCCTTCCTTTTTCTTATAGTTATACATACAATTATGTATGTATTATATGACCGACTTTCTAGGGGTCACATAGACATCCAAATAAACAGTAGAAGTAGAAATGAGATCGAGAAAAGAGGATCTTAAGTAAAAAAGATCCAATATTTTAATTTAGGAAAGGGGTGTGGTTTAACCCCCAAAAAGGAACTAATTATATTAAATGCATTCTCGAATAATAAACGAATACGATTTATGTATGAATTCTGATAAAATCCCGGTAATCTAATTATACTAATCCACGTATGATATGTATGTCTTTCCTTATCAACCGGAAGTAGTGAAAAAAAATTCCTATACTGCTCTCTTTTTACTGAGAAATGCGAAATAAAAAAAGTAAAGTAAGGGCGCCCCTATAGATATTTGATCTTGCCTCCTACCCCCCTTTTTCAGGGAAATTTTTGATGAAAAAAAGGAAAGATTAATTTGCCCATTCATTGAACTCTAGTTCGGGACTGACGGGGCTCGAACCCGCAGCTTCCGCCTTGACAGGGCGGTGCTCTGACCAATTGAACTACAATCCCTGCGGGGTGTATGGCATATCTATTCTTAAATAGAACCATAAGAAGATTCGATTCGTCTGTCGTACTCTAAAAAATAGACGAATCATATTCTTCTTTATTTCTATCGATTAGATCGTTTTTTTATGGAAGAAAAAAAACGGATTTAGTTCATATTCACGAAGCCCTAGATTATTGGGCCGAGCTGGATTTGAACCAGCGTAGACATATCGTCAACGAATTTACAGTCCGTCCCCATTAACCGCTCGGGCATCGACCCAGGAAGATTTTATTCTAGGGTTTTTTATAATCTATGACTAACCTCTTTTTATAATACTCCCTACCCCCAGGGGAAGTCGAATCCCCGCTGCCTCCTTGAAAGAGAGATGTCCTGAACCACTAGACGATAGGGGCATCCAATAGACGATAGAGCCATATACAACCACTCGTCATTATATTATAATGATAGTATGAGCAGTTTTTTAGAATTGTCAATATACTGGAAGAGTATAACTAGATCAAAGCAAAGAGTCTTTCCTACTTTAAAAAAGAAAAAAGTGAATGAATTTAGTAGAAAAGTAGTTTATCGGATTCGAACTAATAACTTCCCTCTTACCATGGCATTACTCTAGTACTAAACGAAAAGCCCTTTATCGGATTTGAACCGATGACTTATGCCTTACCATGGCATTACTCTACCACTGAGTTAAAAGGGCTTTTTATTCAATTTTATTAAAAAATTAGCTACATATCGAGATATAGAAGTTTATTATATGGAGATTATGTAAACACGATCTCGGACGACTCCCCAAACCAAAAACCGGAATTGAGGAGGAGAACAATTGTGAAATCGGATACAAAATGGGCCAAAAAGAAAAAGGCCAAAGGGGCAATAAGAAATGCTGTTAAAAAAATGGTAGACTTTGTTTTTTTATCTTTACGCTATTCACTTTTCACGTGCTCAGAATGTTCTGCAGAATTAGGGACTTTTTTCTCCTATTGGCGGATCTTATAATGAGAACTTTCTCCATTTATGTTTTATTTCCCCTAATTCTAATTGGGTGGGGTATAAAGGAATTTGCGCTCTTCATATATCCATATGGTTGGGTATTAATTTTCAGTGAAATACTTCTTATCTGTTTTGGTGCGGGATTGAAACAATTTTTAACAGGCACTCTTTGGAAAAACCTTAGAGTTCAAAACTTTTAAATTTTTCTTAAAAAGTTTTGGACGGATTTGTTGAAGCCATTTTCAACAGGTACCCCTTGGAAATGGAGTACTTGAATATTCTCCAAGGATTCTGGTGCATTTTGAACAAACTATGTTGGAGTTTTCTCAATAATTTTATTCTAACGAATTTCTACTGCAGAGTAGAAAAATTATTCTACTGCCTCCCCAACAAAAAATAAAAACCATATCCTACATACCTAACTCCTGCAGGTTCAAGGTTTTCCATTTCCGAACACTACGAAAAAGGAAGATTCTGGATTCTCGATCCTAAGGTGAAAAGGAAGGGAACAGATACCCAGATTCTTTGTTCAATTCTGAACAAAAAAGAAAAGGAAGAAAGAGATTTATGGGAACTGTATTGCTTACCTATATCTCTTAGTGTATATTGTAGGAATAATCAAACTCGTCCTTAGAATACGATCCTAATCGAAATGCATACATTTGGTTCATACGCTATTAGCATGGTAAAAAGAGATGTATTTTACAGACTAGAGAGGGGCTATCTAAATCCTAAAGTAAAGGCCCGCAATTGCAATTAAAGTACCAACTGCTCGCTCTCATGAACTTTCTCCGTTTGATTCGATAAGGTGGAATTCGCCTCCTTCTCGAATGGCTACCCTTGACAAAGGGTAGCGTTGGTATCATAATCTACATGTAGCGGGTATAGTTTAGTGGTAAAAGTGTGATTCGTTCTATTAATAACTGAATTTGAAATGATATACTTAAGGCATCCTTAAGTTTTTTCTATTCATATTCCGATAAAAACTTTAGTTCTTATAAAGGGTTTAATCCTTTTCCTCTCAATAGCATATTGAGGAAGAATATACATTCTCGCGATTGGTATCCAAAGACTAATTGAATTTGCATGCAAAATAAAAATTCGATTATGAATACAGAGTCGCGAAGCATAATTTTGTATTGGATTAAGTATTCCAATTGAATAAATATGAGTAAAGGATCTATGGATGAAGATAAAAAAAAGGTTTATTTCCAATCGTAACTAAACCCCCTTTTGTTTAAAAAGGAAATGGAAGACCAATAGCTAAAAATGATAGTTTTGGTTTACTAGAACCATCAGTATATTGTTTCAGCTCGGTGGAAACCCAACTCTTTTCCTCAAGATCTCTTGAATGAAATTAGGGAACGAAGTAAGTAGATTAGATAGATATTTAGGAGAATTTCTATCTCCTATTCTATAGGGATCATCTAGAAAGCGGAGAGCTTTGGTTCCATTCAGACAGAAAAGCTGACTTAGATGTTAAGTGGTGAGAATATCCATAAAGGAGCCGAATGAAATCCAAATTTCATGTTCGGTTTTGAATTAGAGACGTTAAAAATAATCAACCAACGTCGACTATAACCCCTAGCCTTCCAAGCTAACGATGCGGGTTCGATTCCCGCTACCCGCTCCATTCTGTATAAATTACGTATAAAAATACTATTCTATTTGTCTAGACATGGTAGAGACTTGTATTCAACCTTTTTTGTCCACCTTCAGCCCTACAGAGCGGAGTAGAGCAGTTTGGTAGCTCACGAGGCTCATAACCTTGAGGTCACGGGTTCGATTCCCGTCTCCGCACTTAGCGGTCCATATAAATGGACTATTCTATTTGTAAAGTTGAATTAGACTGCTATTTCAATATACTAATTTATTCTATGTAGATTTAAGATAATATAATAGATATGGTAGAGAGCTATATCCAACCCAACCTTTTTTTTTATTCAGCAGGCAGAAAAGAAAAAATAAATAAAAATAAAAGAAAAGCATAGTCTATCCCCTTTAAAAGCAGTTTGTCTCTTGTTTGTCTCGGCGAATTCCCGGTTTATGGAACCCCCTCGGCAAGTTCGATTTTTGCCTCCAAAGCACTCTTTTTTTTGAGTCAAGTGCAAAGGAAGGATAAGATAGGAAGGGATACAGTACTAGACTAACAACTACTTAATTTAATAC